GAAGGATCCCAAAGAATCGATCTTTCTTTTAGTTGCTGAATATCTCTTTGATTGATCAATGTGTGATATTTCGAACCCTCATTACTAATGGAATCAAAAGGATCTCTGGATTGATCAGAAGATCCTTTCAATTGGCTAGAATCCGTTACTTGAACGAAAATAGATGTTGTAGAATCATATTGAATATTTGACGATACATTCCGTACCTTGCTCAAAAACCCATCCTTGTTTACCAACCACACATTGTCTAACCAAATCACATTTTCTCTCGATACGTTCCTAAAAAAATTCGATTTGTGCTGATTCTTCCCCCAGCTAACGAAGAGCTCTTGGGGGAATTGCCACATATAAAATTGAGCACAATTTTGCAAAAAAATAACCCACTTGTTTCTCGAAAAGAGATGGAAAAGATGCTCAATATCATTTGATTGAATAGTTTCCTGAGCTCCTTGTTGTTTGAAGAAAACCTCTGCTTCAATTGATCTTTTTTCACGAAAAACAGGCATGAGATAACAAATCAAGTGTTTCACTAAGATTTCGAATCGCTGTCCTGAATTCAAGTTGATTATGTTTCGCTTTTTCCTCGGAGAAAGACGATCAAACAATTCCCAATCACGGTCCTTGCGGATCGGATCATCCATATAGGATACAAAAGGAAACTCCAGATATTTGATATCTTTATCTTTGAATGAGATCTCAATTCCAGCAACTCTTTTATTAGATATCTTACAACAGGAATCCCTCTTTTTGACGATCTGATTCCCCCACCACCGCAAACCCCAGTTCGACTCAGGCACGATACACTTTTTTATTATTGGGAGAACCCAAGGACGCTCTTTCGGATCCATGAAACAACTCTCAGAGATCTTTTTCCTTTTTGGAAGATACAGGAGCGAAACAATCAACCTAGTGATATTGGAAGACAAAAAAGATTCTTCCAATGACTCATTTCGGAGTCCAATGGAATTCATAGGTATAGGAAGAAGCCCCATCAAATAGATATTTTTTCTTTCGACCATATTTCGATTGTTAATACAATATATAAGGACCACTATTACAAGCAGTACTACACCTTTGATCGTGAAATATCGATTCCTTGTTAAATCTTGTGAATCGCGTGAAAGTAGGATACTCCAAACTCGGGGGTCAAAGAGTTTCATAAAACGTTCTTGGTGGAAAAAAATGTGAGTGAAAGATCCCACTGAATCGAATTTGTCCCATGAATCCACGAAATAGATTGAGTGAGAATCCTTGATCTCTCTCAATATCTCTCTCAATTCGAAGATCCAGGATTGGAATTGATGTTGTTTCATTGATTACTCCTAAAGATTGCATTTCAATTGGACTTTGGTGATTCGCGATGTATGACGATCCTTGCTAAGCATCCATGGCTGAATGGTTAAAGCGCCCAACTCATAATTGGCGAATTCGTAGGTTCAATTCCTGCTGGATGCACGCCAATTAGAACGTTTAATAAGTCTATTAGAATTGGCTCTGTATCAATGGAATCTCATCATCCATACATAACGAATTGGTATATTATATTTCTACCATAATATATGAACAGTAAGAAATATAATTTCTTATCGATACTGGAACTCATAGGGAAGAAAAGGGATTTATGGATGGAATCAAATATGCAGGATTTACCGACAAAGTGATTCTTCGTTTATTGAGGAACAATCACTATACTTCTAATGTCGAATCAGAATCAACTAGGACAGAAATAAAGCATTGGGTCGAACTCTTCTTTGGTGTCAAGGTAAGAGCGATGAATAGTTATCGACTCCCCGGAAAGGGTAGAAGAATGGGACCTAGTATGGGACATACAATCCATTACAGACGTATGATCATTACGCTTCAACCCGGTTATTCTATTCCACCTATTAGAAGAACTTAAATTCAAATCCTTAATAACATAACATGGCGATACATTTATACAAAACTTCTACCACGAGTACACGCAATCGAGCTGTAGACAGTCAAGCGAAATCCACTCCACAAAAGAGTTTGATCTATGGACAGCATCATTGTGGTAAAGGGCGTAATGCCAGAGGAATCATTACCGCAGGGCATAGAGGGGGAGGTCATAAGCGTTTATACCGTAAAATAGATTTTCGACGGAATGAAAAAGACATATCTGGTAGAATCGTAACCATAGAATACGACCCTAATCGAAATGCATACATTTGTCTCATACACTATGGGGATGGTGAGAAGCGATATATTTTACATCCCAGAGGGGCTAGAATTGGAGATACCATTGTTTCTGGTACAGAAGTTCCTATATCAATGGGAAATGCCCTACCTTTGAGTGCGGTTTGAACTATGGATTTACATAATTGGAAGTAACCAATTAGGTTTATGACGAAACCTAGAAATCGATCACTGATCCAAGTTGAGTACCTCTACGGGATAGACCTCAACAGAAAACTGAAGAGTCACGGCAGCAGGTGATTGAGTTCAGTGGTTCCTTATATCAAATTATTGACTCTAGAGATATAGTAATATGGAGAAGATACAATTTTTTGAAACACGGACAGAGCCGGAAGCACCCCTTGTTTCAAAGAGAGGAGGACGGGTTATTCACATTTCATTTGATGGTCAGAGGCAATTTGGAAGCTAAGCAGTGGTAATTCTAAGGATCTCCGTGGGAATAATAGAGATGTCTCCTACGTTACCCGTAATATGTGGAAGTATCGACGTAATTTCATAGAGTCATTCGGTCTGAATGCTACAGGAAGAACATAAGCCAGATGACGGAACGGGGAGACCTAGGATGTAGAAGATCATAGCATGAGTGATTTGGCAGATTTGGATTACTTTATGTCCACTCATGTAGTACTTCATCATACGATTCATATAAGATCCATCTGTCTAGATATCATCATATACATCCAGAAAGCCGTATGCTTTGGAAGAAGCTTGTACGGTTTGGGAAGGGATTTTTTTTCATAAAAAAGAAGAATCTACTTCAACCGATATGCCCTTAGGCACGGCCATACATAACATAGAAATAACACTTGGAAAGGGTGGACAATTAGCTAGGGCAGCGGGTACTGTAGCAAAACTGATTGCAAAAGAGGGGAAATCGGCCACATTAAGATTACCATCTGGGGAGGTTCGTTTGATATCCAAAAACTGCTCAGCAACAGTCGGACAAGTAGGTAATGTTGGGGTGAACCAGAAAAGTTTGGGTAGAGCCGGATCTAAGTGTTGGCTAGGTAAACGTCCTGTAGTAAGAGGAGTAGTTATGAACCCTGTAGACCATCCCCATGGAGGTGGTGAAGGGAGGGCCCCCATTGGTAGAAAAAGACCCACAACCCCTTGGGGTTATCCCGCGCTTGGAAGAAAAAGTAGGAAAAGAAATAAATATAGTGATAGTTTTATTCTTCGTCGCCGTAAATAGGAATATATGTTTTGTTTCTTCGCCTTTCATTTCATTTTTAAATAGGAAAAGGGAGTAATCGGTTGTGGCGCGTTCACTAAAAAAAAATCCTTTTGTAGCTAATCATTTATTGGGAAAAATTGAGAAGCTCAACATAAGGGAAGAGAAAGAGATAATAGTCACTTGGTCCCGGGCATCTACCATTATACCCACAATGATCGGTCATACAATTGCTATTCACAATGGAAAGGAACATTTACCTATTTATATAACAGATCGTATGGTGGGTCACAAATTGGGAGAATTCGCACCTACTCTCACTTTCCGGGGGCATGCGAGAAACGATAATAGATCTCGTCGGTAAGAAAGTGCAATGGGGTGCTCATCATTCATTGGTGGGAGGTGGAACTTTATGATAAAGAGAAGATCGCGTACAGAAGTAAAAGCTTTAGCTCAATATATATGTATGTCTCCTCACAAAGCGAGAAGAATAATTGATCAGATTCGTGGGCGTTCCTATAGGCAAACACTTATGATACTAGACCTCATGCCTTATCGAGCAGCTTATCACATCTTCAAATTAGTTTATTCTGCAGGAGCAAATGCTAGGCACAATAAGGGTTTGAGCGAAGTTGAGTCATTCATTAGTAAAGCCGAAGTCAATGGAGGTGCTATCGTGAAAAAGTTCAAACCTCGAGCTCGGGGACGCAGTTATCCAATAAAAAGACCCACCTGTCATATAACTATTGTAGTGAATACGAGATATATTCTATTGAATAAGCTATATCAATCTAACTTATTCAATAGAAAAAAATTTGGACTTTGATTTGACGGATCAAGCCTCCTTAATATTTAGAAAGAAAATATGCATATATAAATTAGATAGATATGGGACAAAAAATAAATCCACTTGGTTTCAGACTTGGTACAACCCAAAGTCATCATTGCCTTTGGTTCGCACAACCAAAAAATTATTCCGGGGGTCTCCAGGAAGATGAAAAAATACGGGATTGTATCAAGAATTATGTACAAAAACATATGAGAGTATCCTCAGGTTTCGAAGGAATTGCGCGCATAGGGATTCAAAAAAGAATCGATCTGATCCAGGTCATAATCCATATTGGATTCCCCAATTTTTTAATAGAGGGTCGAGCCCGAGGAATCGAAGAATTACAGATCAATGTACAAAAAAAGTTAAATTCTGTGAACCGGAGACTCAACATTGCTATCACAAGAGTTGCAAAACCGTATGGACAACCCACTATTCTTGCAGAATATATAGCTCTACAATTAAAGAATAGAGTTTCGTTTCGAAAGGCAATGAAAAAGGCTATTGAATTAACTGAACAAGCGGACACAAAGGGAATTCAGGTACAAATTTCAGGGCGTATCAACGGAAAAGAAATTGCCCGTGTCGAATGGATCAGAGAAGGTAGGGTTCCCCTACAGACCATTCGAGCTAAAATCGATTATTGTTCCTATGCAGTTCGAACTATCTATGGGATATTAGGCATCAAAGTTTGGATATTTCTAGACGAGGAATAATGGGCGCTTGCCGTTTTATCCAGCGATAGGACAAAAAATGAGAAACTGTTTTATTCTTTTTTTCCGTTCAATCAAATCAAAATCTATAGGGTTGAATAAAAAATTCGATTGACCATTTGGTAGAATTGCTATGCTTAGTGTGTGACTCGTTGGTTTTTCTTTGGAGTTGGGATTCAAAGAAACAATGATCGGCCTCTAGTATGAACTAATAACCAGCTCATTGCTTCGTATTATCGAGATCCAAGGAACCAGTCACTATATGATGTATCGATCATCTAGTTGTAGCAACTGAAATCTTTTTTCCATAAAGTAGAAATCAACCTAATTATGGGTTATGAAGCAAAACAAAAATAGAAGGATGTAGATAAATGGAAGGGTGAGAGAAAGAAAGAAGTAGAATAGCAATGATATATTATTCCAATATGTATGGTCTCTGAATCATCTCACAAAAGGCAGTGTGATAAAGCATCAATACTGATTCGTCTAGAATTAGATGAATCCGGTTCAGAGGAAAAATCAACATAATAAAGTAAAGAGCCTCGAGTCGATCGAGACTGAGGAGATTGACTCAGGAACAGATTTTTTTGGAGCTCCATTGCATAGTTCAGGCCTAGCCATTAATGGAGAAGCTATGGGAACGAAGGAACCTGTGACTGCATAAGATTCTATTGAAATGAAAACGAATTCTAATGATTCATTGGATGGGATGGCGGAACGAGACGGGAACCAATTGATTTATTCTGAGTGGTCATGGGTCGACCCTACGAATGAAGCAGGTATGGAAAGAGTCAATATTCGCCCGCGAAACCTTTATTGGATTCAAAAATTTTGGAATATTCCCTAAAAATAAAAAATAAGGTAAATGCATTATCTATAAATATGCGTCTAGCTGTATATACAAGATAGACAGATTCCTACGTGACAGATTGAATTAAATAGCAATGAATCATGGGATTCATTGTATTATTCATTAACCTGGATCTGTAATATTATTTATTTAACCCTTTCATTCGCGAGGAGCTGGATGAGAAGAAATTTTCATGTCCGGTTCTGCAGTAGAGGTGGGATTGAAAAACTACCATCAACTATAACCCCAAAAGAACCAGATTCCGTAAACAACATAGAGGAAGAATGAAGGGAGTATCTTATCGAGGCAATCATATTTGTTTCGGTAGATACGCTCTTCAGGCACTTGAACCCGCTTGGATCACATCTAGACAAATAGAAGCAGGGCGGCGAGCAATGACACGATATGCGCGTCGTGGTGGAAGAATATGGGTACGTATATTTCCCGACAAACCCGTTACAGTAAGACCCACGGAAACACGTATGGGTTCGGGGAAGGGATCCCCCGAATATTGGGTATCTGTCGTTAAACCAGGTCGAATACTTTATGAAATGGGCGGAGTATCAGAAACTGTAGCCAGATCAGCTATTTCAATAGCTGCGTCCAAAATGCCGATACGAACTCAATTCGTTATCGAGGGCTAGGGGTGTGCAACCAAAGGGATCCTTTGAAAAAAAAAAAAAAATATAATCGCTGGTTTTTTATTTTTGGACAGAAACTATTTCTTTTTTTCCTTCGCCCTTTGCATTGAAAGAAACAATTAAAAAAAATATGATTCAACCTCAGACCCATTTAAATGTAGCGGACAACAGCGGGGCTCGAGAACTGATGTGTATTCGAATCATAGGAGCTAGTAATCACCAATACGCTCATATTGGTGACGTTATTGTTGCTGTAATCAAAGAAGCAGTGCCCAACATGCCTCTGGAAAGATCAGAAGTGATCAGAGCTGTAATTGTACGTACATGTAAAGAACTCAAGCGTGACAACGGTATGATAATACGATATGATGACAATGCAGCAGTTGTCATTGATCAAGAAGGAAATCCAAAAGGAACTCGAGTTTTTGGTGCGATCGCTCGGGAATTAAGACAGTTGAATTTCACTAAGATAGTCTCATTAGCTCCCGAGGTATTATAAATGCAATGCTAGTAGATGAGACCATAGCCATAGTATGGTATCTGAAATAGATCAATTAGTAGATTGTGTCTCATGCATATACCTTTCACTTTAATAAAAAATTCAAAAGAAATTTGAAATTCAATATGAAATCAATTCAATTATAATTATAATAAATTATATATTTTTATATTGAATTTCATAAATAAAAAATCAAATAATCAAATCAAAATAAAGAAAAAAAAAACAGACCATGTTGATTATATCAAAGCCAGAAAGCACTAATAATTAGGGTTCGTCATGGGTAGGGACACTATTGCCGATATAATAACTTCTATAAGAAATGCTGACATGGATACAAAAGGAACGGTTCGAATAGCATCTACTAATATCACGGAAAATATTGTTAAAATACTTCTACGAGAAGGTTTTATTGAAAACGTTAGGAAACATCGGGAAAGCAACAAATATTTCTTGGTTTCAACCCTGCGACATAGAAGGAATAGGAAAGGAACATATAGAAATATTTTAAAGCGTATCAGCAGACCCGGTCTACGAATTTATTCAAACTATCAACGAATTCCTAGGATCTTAGGTGGAATGGGGGTTGTAATTCTTTCGACTTCTCGAGGTATAATGACAGATCGAGAGGCTCGACTAGAAGGAATTGGAGGAGAAATTTTGTGTTATATATGGTGATCTTTCTGGTATTCGAATTTTATCCGTAACTTCCTATTTATGAAATGAAAAGAGAGGAAAGGTGGGTTGTCTAATACCACCCCTCCTCCATTAGTTGATACTTCAAGGAGGTTACCTGGAATGAAAGAACAAAAATGGATTCATGAAGGTTTAATTACTGAATCACTTCCCAACGGTATGTTCCGGGTTTGCTTAGATAATGAAGACCTGATTCTAGGTTATGTTTCGGGGAGGATCCGACGTAGTTTTATACGGATACTACCAGGAGATAGAGTGAAAATCGAAGTAAGTCGTTATGATTCAACCAGGGGGCGTATAATTTATAGACTTCGCAACAAAGATTCGAATGATTAGGTGGTTTTTTTTAAACATTCCTTTCATGGGGATCAATTTCGAGGTTCAAAAAAAGCGCAAGAGACTTATTTTCTTCCAATGAGTAGATTCGGAATTAAGGTAAAGGAATGACAAATATGAAAATAAGGGCCTCTGTTCGTAAGATTTGTGAAAAATGTCGACTGATCCGTAGGCGGGGACGAATTATAGTAATTTGTCCCAATCCTAGACATAAACAGAGACAGGGATAATTTTTCTAAAAGGGGACTATCTAAGGGACCAAATGTACAAATAAAATAAGGGATCTGTTTTAACATGAAATGGATATATCCGTATATCTCTAACTCATATTTATAAGATGATAAAATATGACAAAACCTAGACCAAGAATTGGTTCACGTAGGAATGGACGTATTGGTTTACGTAAGAATGGACGTAGAATACCAAAAGGAGTTATTCATGTTCAAGCGAGTTTCAACAATACCATTGTGACTGTTACAGATGTACGGGGTCGGGTTGTTTCTTGGTCCTCCGCTGGTACTTGTGGATTCAGAGGCACAAGAAGAGGGACACCATTTGCTGCTCAAACCGCAGCAGCAAATGCTATTCGTACAGTAGTGGATCAGGGTATGCAACGAGCAGAAGTTATGATAAAAGGTCCTGGTCTCGGAAGAGATGCAGCATTACGAGCCATTCGTAGAAGCGGTATACTATTAAGTTTCGTACGTGACGTAACTCCTATGCCACATAATGGATGTAGACCGCCTAAAAAAAGGCGCGTATAGAAATAAGAATGGAAAAGATTCCAAGAGAAATAAATGATTCAATGATCTGATCAAATCAGAATATTAGTATGGTTCGAGAAGAAATAGCAGTATCCACTCGGACACTACAGTGGAAGTGTGTTGAATCCAGAGCAGACAGTAAACGTCTGTATTATGGCCGTTTCGTTCTGTCCCCGCTTATGAAAGGTCAAGCAGATACAATAGGTATCGCGATGCGACGGGCTTTACTTGGAGAACTAGAAGGAACCTGTATCACACGTGCAAAATCTGGGAAGGTACCACATGAATATTCTACGATAGTAGGTATTGAAGAATCAGTACATGAAATTTTAATGAATTTGAAAGAAATTGTATTTAGAAGTCATTTGTACGGAACTCGTGGCGCATCTATCTGCGTCAGGGGTCCTAGATATGTAACTGCCCAAGATATCATCTCACCACCTTCTGTGGAAATAGTTGATACTACACAGCATATAGCTAGCCTGACGGAACCCATAGATTTATGTATTGGATTAAAAATTGAGAGGGATCGCGGATATCGTATAAAAATCCCACCTAATTATCAAGATGGAAGTTATCCTATAGATGCTGTATCCATGCCTGTTCGAAATGCGAATCATAGTATTCATTCTTATGGGAATGGGAATGAGAAACAAGAGATACTTTTTCTCGAAATATGGACGAATGGAAGTTTCACTCCTAAAGAAGCACTTTACGAAGCTTCCCGTAATTTGATCGATTTATTTCTTCCTTTTCTACATGCAGAAGAACAGGATATCAATGTAGAGGACAATCAAAACAGGGTGACTGCGCCCCTTTTTACCTTTCATGATGGATTGAAAAATATTAATATAGGGAAAAGGAAAAAAGGAATTGCATTGAAACGTGTTTTTATTGACCAATCAGAATTGCCTCCCAGGACCTATAATTGTCTCAAAAGGTCCAATATACATACATTATTGGACCTTTTGAGTAACAGTCAAGAAGATCTTATGAGAATTGAACATTTTCACATAGAAGATGTAAACCAGATATTGGACATTCTACAGAAGCGTTTCGCAATTGATTGACCTAAGTTTGAAATCCATTAGATTTCTTTCATTTCATCATTTTATAAAAAAAGAAAAGAAGAAAATTTGTTTTGAATCTTCAGCATAATCCGTACATAATGGACTATTCCGAATGGATCAATAATAAAATGGAAGAGATGTATCTAGGGAATAGTCGCTTCAGAGTTGATCCTCCCTAGATACATACGTAATACCTTGGTATTTCAGAGTTGAA